CCATCAATGATTGGTGAACCCGCGGATCCATTTGCAACGCCTTTGGAAATATTGCCAGAATGGTATTTCTTTCCCGTATTTCAAATACTCCGTACAGTGCCAAATAAGTTATTGGGTGTTCTTTTAATGGTTTCCGTACCTGCGGGATTATTAACTGTACCTTTTTTGGAGAATGTCAATAAATTCCAAAATCCATTTCGTCGTCCAGTAGCAACAACCGTCTTTTTGATTGGTACCGCAGTAGCCCTTTGGTTGGGTATTGGAGCAACATTACCTATTGATAAATCCCTAACTTTAGGTCTTTTTTAAATTGATTCAATTGTGAAATAAATAAAATATCACAACGTGTGTATCTAGGGAATAGTTGCTTCAAAGTGAATTACCCCTAGATACACGTATTTAATTAAATTTTTCATTTTTTTTGACTATATATGGATTCCGTTAAAGATTCAAAACTTTATTTTCGTCTTTTTTTTCTAAAGTTTTTTCTACAAAAGAAATCCAATGGATTTCGAATTTATGCAAAATTATTTTCCATTTCGAGAATGTCTAATATATGTTTTACGTCTTCTATGCGAAAATTTTGCATTTTCATAAGTTCATCTGGACTATTATTCAAAAGGTCCAATAATGTATGTATATTGGACCTTTTGAGACAATTATAGATCCTAGGAGGCAATTCTGATTGGTCAATAAAAATATATTTTAATGCTATTTCTTTTTTCTTTTTCCTTAGTTTAGCCAATTTCTCATGAAAAATAAAAAGGGGTAAAGTAACTTTATGTTTATTGTTTTTTAAATGGAAGTTTTCTTCTTCCGCATGTAAAAAAGGAATAAATAAATCAACCAAATTCCGAGAGGCTTCATGAAGTGCTTCTTTAGGAGTTAAACTTCCATTGGTACATATTTCGAGAAAAAGTATCTCTTGTTTTTCATTCCCATTTACATAAGAATGAATACTATAATTCGCATTTCGAACAGGCATGAATACAGCATCTATAGGATAACTTGCGTCTTGAAAATCATTTGGCGTTTGTATACGATATCCGCGATTCCTCTCGATCTTTAATTCAATACACAAATTAATTGGCCCCGTTAGGTTAGCTATATGCTGTGTATTATCAACGATTTCCACAGAAGGCGGTAAGATGATGTCTTGAGCAGTTACGTATCCGGGACCCTTGACACAAATAGACGCATCACGAGTTCCATACAGATTACTTCTCAATACAATTTCTTTCAAATTCATTAAAATTTCATGTACTGATTCTTGAATACCGACTATGGTAGAGTATTCATGTGGTATTTTTTCAGATTTTGCACGTGTGATACATGTTCCCTCTATTTCTCCAAGCAAAGCTTTTCGCATCGCAATGCCTATAGTATCGGCTTGACCCTTCATAAGTGGAGACAGAATAAAGCGTCCATAATAAAGACGCTTACTGTCTGCTCTTGATTCAACACACTTCCACTTTAGTGTCCGAGTCGATACGCTTATTTTCTCTCTAACCATAGTAATATTATTTGATCAAATCATTGAATTATTTATTTCTCTTGAAATTTCTCTTCAATGTTTATTTTTACACACGTCGTTTTTTAGGGGGCCTACAGCCATTATGCGGCATAGGGGTTACATCCCGTATGAAACTTAAGAGTATACCGCTTCTACGAATAGCTCTTAATGCTGCATCTCTTCCGAGACCAGGGCCCTTTATCATGACTTCTGCTCGTTGCATACCCTGATCCACTACTGCCCGAATAGCATTTCCTGCTGCGGTTTGAGCGGCAAATGGCGTCCCTCTTCTTGTACCTTTGAATCCACAAGTACCGGCGGAGGACCAAGAAATTACACGACCCCGTACATCTGTAACAGTAACAATTGTATTGTTGAAACTTGCTTGAACATGAATAACTCCCTTTGGTATTCTACGCGTACTTTTACGTGATCCAATACGTCCATTCCTACGTGAACCGATTCTTGGTATGGGTTTTGCCATATTTTATGATCTCATAAATCTAAGTCAGAGATATATGGATATATCCATTTCATGTCAAAAAGGATCCTTTTTTTATTTTTCTGTGTATATCGTGGGTGGCCTTTAGGGGTCCTTTTTTTTTATAAAGATTATCCTTGTCTTTGTTTATGTCTCGGATTGGAACAAATTACTATAATTCGTCTCCGCCTACGGATCAGTTGACATTTTTCACAAATTTTCCGAATGGAGGCCCTTATTTTCATATTGGTCATTCCTTACCTTAATTCCGAATCCACTTATTGGAAGAAAATAAGTGTCTTGAAATTTCCTATTTCGAATTGTATCTCTACAAAAAAAGGAATATTTCAATTGAAAAGATTACTTCACCTAATCATTAGAATCTTTGTTTCGTATTCTCTAAATTATATGCTGGTTGAATCGTAACAACTTACTGCAATTTTGACTCTATATGACCTAGTATATGTATCAAACTATGTCGAATCCTTCCTGAAACGTAACCTAGAATAGGATCCCCCTTATCTAAACAAACCCAAAATACACCATTGGGAAGTGATTCAGTAAGTAAACCTTCATAAATCCTTTTTTTGTTCTTTCATTCCAGGTGAAACCAAAAATCCCTTGCAAAGTATCAACTAACGAGGGAGGAGTGATATTATAAACCACCTCTTGTCTCTTTTTTTTACAATATAGGGGAGTTCGGTGTATAATTCGACTATCATAAAGATTACCATATATAACACAAAATTTCTCCGCCGATTCCCTGTAGTCGAGCTTCTCGGTCTGTCATTATACCTCGAGAAGTAGAAAGAATTACAACCCCAATCCCGCCTAAAATTCTAGGAATTCGTTGATAGTTAGAATAGATTCGTAGACCAGGTCGACTGATCCGTTTTAAATTTAAAATAGTTTTATATGGTCCTTTCCTATTCCTTCTATGTCGTAGGGTTAAAACCCAAAAATCCTTGTTGTTTTCCTGATGTTTCCTTACGTTTTCAATAAAACCTTCTCGTAAAAGTATTTTAACAATGTTTTCGGTGATGTTAGTAGATGGTATTCGAACCATTCCTTTTCTATTCATGTCAGCATTGCGAATAGAGGTTATTATGTTAGCAATAGTGTCCTTACCCATGATAAACGAAAATTATTGTTTACTTTGAATTTTGATCTAATCAACATGCTTTTTTATTTTATTAAATAGTTACGGATTTTAAAAGGTATATGCGTGATACACAATCTACTAATTAATTTCATTCAAATACTATAACTATCTCACGGTCTCGTCTTATAATACTTCAGGTGCTAATGAAATTATTTTAGTGAAATTTAACTGTCTTAATTCTCGGGCAATCGCACCAAAAATTCGAGTTCCTTTTGGATTTCCTTCTTGATCAATAACAACCGCAGCATTGTCATCATATCGTATTATCATACCGTTTTCTCGTTTGAGTTCTTTACAAGTACGTACAATTACAGCTCTGATCACTTCTGATCTTTCTAGAGGTGTATTTGGGACGGCTTTCTTGATTACAGCAACAATAACGTCACCAATATGAGCATATCGTCGATTACTAGCCCCTATGATTCGAATACACATCAATTCTCGGGCTCCGCTATTATCCGCTACATTCAAAAGGGTTTGAGGTTGAATCATATTATTTTTGAATCTCTTCTTTCAATAAGTAAAAAAAAAAAAAGAAATCTGCAATTGTTTTTTTTTCATCTCAAACAAAGACCGCTTTCCTTTGATTCTACATTTCTATCCCGAAATAATGAGTTGGGTTCGGATAGGCATTTTGGACGCCGCTATTGAAATAGCTTTTCTGGCTATATTTTCTGCTACTCCACCCATTTCATAAAGTATTCTACCTGGTTTAACAACAGCTACCCAATATTCGGGGGATCCTTTCCCTGAACCCATACGTGTTTCTGCGGGTCTCACTGTAACGGGTTTGTCTGGAAATATACGTACCCATATTTTCCCCCCCCGCCGTGCATTTCGTGTCATTGCCCTTCGTCCCGCTTCTATTTGTCTAGATGTGATCCAAGCGGGTTCAAGTGCCTGAATAGCGTATTTACCGAAGCAAATACGATTGCCTCGATAAGATATTCCTTTCATTCTTCCTCTATGGTGTTTACGAAATCTGGTTCTTTTGGGGTTATAGTTGATGGTTGTTTCTCAATTCCATCTCTACTACAGAACCGGACATGAGAGTTTCTTCTCATCCAGCTCCTCGCGAATGAAACGATTTTTTAAAATATAGATGTATTTACTGAATAATAGACTGAATCACGGGATTCTTTGATATTTCATTTAATCTATTATAAATTTTATAAATTTGTATATCTTCTTTTGATAGAAAACTAAACTAAATATGTATTTATAGATTCTAGAATAAAATTTTTTATTTTGTTTTGCCTTTTCTTTTTTTATCTATTATTATATTTGATCAACTCAAATTTAGAAATATAATAAAATGGAAACGTTCGCGGGCGGATATTTACTCTTTTAATATGTGTTTCGGTTCTAGGGTTAGCCCATGAAACGACCTCTCACAATAAATGGATTGGTCTTGGGTTCCTTCCGCCATCCTACCCAATGAATTATTAGGATTCGTTTTCAATAAAATATTATGTATTCACGGGTTCCCTCGTTCCCATCGCCTCTCGATTAATGGTTAGGTCTTAATTCTACAATGGAGCCCTTTAATAAAATTTGTTCTTGAGTCAATCTTCTCAGTCTTTGTTGTCTCGGGGCTCTTGGCTTTTTTGTTATATGAACAAATTCATCTAATTATGAATCCATCAGTCTTGATGCTTTATTACACTACCTTTTATGAGATGACCCATAGACCTTACATATTACATACATATTTGGAATCGTATATCATTCATATTCTTTTTCTCTCTCTCTTTCTTTCATCCTTCCATTTACCCGCATACTTTTATTGCTTCACAACTCATAATCGGATTGTTTTTTTTATGCAAAAAAGATTTCTGTTGCTA